GATAGTAATGGAGAAAGTTATTCTATCTATTTTGATATTGAAAATCAGATTTTTGAGATTGACAACGATCATTCTTTTCTGAGTGAACTAGAAAGTTCTTTTTCTAGTTTTCGCAATTCTAGTTATATAAATAATGGATCTACAAATGCAGATTCCTTATACAATCGTTACATGTATGATACTGAATCTAGTTGGAACAATCACATTAATAGTTGTATTGACAGTTATCTTCAGTCTCAAATCTGTATGGATACGCCGATTGTAAGTGATAGTAGTGACAGTTACATTTCTAGGTGCGTTTTTGATAAACGTAGAACTAGTAGTGAAGGCGGGAGGTCCAGTATACGAACCCACGCGAAGAGTAGTGATTTAACTCTAAGAGAAAGGTCTAATGATCTCGATGCAACTCAAAAATACAGGCATTTGTGGGTTCAATGCGAAAATTGTTATGGATTAAATTATAAGAAATTTTTGAAATCAAAAATGAATATTTGTGAACAATGTGGATATCATTTGAAAATGAGTAGTTCAGAAAGAATCGAACTTTCGATTGATCCCGGTACTTGGGATCCTATGGATGAAGACATGGTCTCTCTTGATCCCATTGGATTTCATTCGGAGGAGGAGCCTTATAAAGATCGTATTGATTCTTATCAAAGAAAGACGGGATTAACTGAGGCTGTTCAAACAGGCGTAGGTCAACTAAACGGTATTCCCGTAGCAATCGGGGTTATGGATTTTCAGTTTATGGGGGGTAGTATGGGATCCGTAGTTGGGGAGAAAATCACCCGTTTGATTGAGTACGCTACCAATCAATTTATACCTCTTATTATAGTGTGCGCTTCGGGGGGAGCACGCATGCAAGAAGGAAGTTTGAGCTTGATGCAAATGGCTAAAATATCGTCTGCCTTATATGATTATCAATCAAATAAAAAATTATTTTATGTACCAATCCTTACATCCCCTACTACCGGTGGGGTAACAGCCAGTTTTGGTATGTTGGGGGATATCATTATTGCCGAACCCAATTCCTACATTGCATTTGCGGGTAAAAGAGTAATTGAACAAACATTGAATAAAACAGTACCTGAAGGTTCACAAGCGGCTGAATATTTATTCCAGAAGGGCTTATTCGACCTAATTGTACCACGTAATCTTTTAAAAAGCGTTCTGAGTGAGTTATTTAAGCTCCACGCCTTCTTTCCTTTGAATTCACATTCAATCATCAAGTAGAGGAATTATTTTATTTGTAGCAAACAAGTAGTTAGCTTATCAGAATCAAAGTAAATAAGAATGGAGTTTTCTTTGGTGGCCTAAGATCTAATTGTAGAAAGAATCAAAAGTTGCGGATAACTCGTTTTTTTTACCTAGATTCCCGATTACTAATTACTAATCAAAATTAAGAAGTCGTTATCAATTGAACAAGATAAAAGTGTGAGTTGCTCCTTTCGTGAAATAAAACGAATTTTGTCTTACGTATATAATAAATTCAAATATCGAAAAGGTAGATATATAGTTTTTTATCTTTCTCCATCTCCCGAAAATAGAATTCGAATATGTAAATGAGTAAATGAGTCATCTCATAAAAGGTAGTGTAATAAAGCATCAATTTGAATCTTTCGAGAATTTGTCAGAAACTCTTTCGTTATTAAATTAAAATTTAGAAGACAAGAACAAAACACAAAGAAATGAAGAAAAATAATTGATTGTCATACGTATCTTTCATGTAGAAAGAGGAATAGGAATAAGTCCATTTATTTAGTTCTACCTTCCTTGGACTTATTCTATAATACTCACTTAGATATATAGATACTTATATCTCTACTAACTACTAAGAATTTGCAAATGAAATTAATTATTATTATTGAATTAATTAATAACTAGAATAACTAGAAATTCATACTAAAAATTATATATTCTTAATTAGAATTATTAAAAATAAATATAAAATATAAAAAAAAGTGCAATATAGTAAATCGAGGTACCCATTTTATGACAACTTTCAATTTTCCCTCTATTTTTGTGCCTTTAGTAGGCCTAGTATTTCCGGCACTTGCAATGGCTTCTTTATTTCTTCATGTTCAAAAAAACAAGATTGTTTAGATCTAAGGGGACCCAATCTCGGCCGTTTTTTTTTTTGAAACTTAGACTTGTAGCATAACACAGATATTGATTTCGGAAAATATGGTATATGATTTCCGTCGAAAAAGCTCTTATGCATGCAGAAAATGATCTATGAGTAAATGAATTCTAGCTAGTTTCAAATAGATCAGGATCGCTGGATGCCTAAAATGTGTAAAGTTGGTGCTACTATATGTATATTAGGATCATATGAAAGGTATGTTAGTATTTTAGATCGAACCAATTTGATGAATTACTCCTTCCTAAAGGTTCACATCAAACTAGTGCTAGTTCACATCAAACTAGTGCTAGTTGATGAGAGTTCCTTCGGAAACAAAAAAAGTAAAGTCAAAAAAATTTGGGGTATTCTCCCAATTCCAATAAAATGAAATCGGATCAAGTATGAGTTGGCGATCAGAACATATATGGATAGAACTTATAACGGGGTCTCGAAAACTAAGTAATTTTTGCTGGGCCCTTATCGTTTTTTTAGGTTCATTAGGATTCTTATTGGTTGGAACTTCTAGTTATCTTGGTAGAAATTTGATATCTTTTTTTCCGTCTCAGCAAATCGTTTTTTTTCCACAAGGGATCGTGATGTCTTTCTATGGGATCGCGGGTCTTTTTATTAGTTCCTATTTGTGGTGCACCATTTCCCTGAATGTAGGTAGTGGCTATGATCGATTCGATAGAAAGGAAGGAATAGTGTGTATTTTTCGTTGGGGATTTCCTGGAAAAAATCGTCGCATATTCCTCCGATTCCGTATAAAAGATATTCAATCTGTTAGAATAGAAGTGAAAGAGGGTATTTATGCTCGCCGTGTCCTTTATATGGACATTAGAGGCCGGGGGGCTATTCCGTTGACCCGTACTGATGAGAATTTGACTCCACGAGAAATTGAGCAAAAAGCCGCAGAATTGGCCTATTTCTTGCGCGTACCAATTGAAGTCTTTTGATAAAAGGGAACTGGGACTGAAGAACGAATGCTTTCTCAGCAGGAGGGAAAAAACAAGAATCTTTTTTTTTTTCTTTTTAAGTTCAATATTTGTTGTAAGTGAGACTTTAGATGCAGATAAATCTTGTAAATTATTTGCTTTTTGCCAATTGACCTTTTTATCCTTTCTTTTGTGTTCCTTACTAACCAATAATGGGTTTTCTTAACCGGCTTCTGTCTTGTTTTGTTGCTCGTTTTTTTGATGATCACAATATTTTTCTCTCAATTATTCCTATGGGTAATCTTGGAATTTTTTCAGAATATTGGATATAACTATTTTGATAGAAAAGGACTTCTTTCGGTCATTCATCGAAAGGAGATACTTGTTTGGGATTTGATGAATTAAGATATCTGGAAACACTATTTTTTATTATTTCTTCATTCGAATTCGAAGTGGAGCCTTAGTCTATTTCTGTATTCTTTCTAGATATTCAAACAAAATAACAAAGAAAATAGATTCGTGTGTTTGATACCTTGTCTAGAACTCCCGTGTGAAAGAAATATTAGATCACATAGAGTCGACAAATGAGGTGCGTTAATTAACAATTGACAGATGAAAAATGGCAAAAAAGAAAGCATTCACTCCTCTTTTATATCTTGCATCTATAGTATTTTTGCCCTGGTGGATTTCTCTCTCATTTACTAAAAGTATGGAATCTTGGGTTACTAATTGGTCGAATACTAGTCAATCCGAAATTTTTTGGAATGATATTCAAGAAAAAAGGATCCTAGAAAAGTTCATAGAATTAGAGGAAATCCTCTTCTTGGAAGAAATGATCAAGGAATACTCGGAGACACCTCTACAAAAGCTTCCTATAGGAATCCAAAAAGAAACGATCAAATTAATCAAGATACACAACGAGGATCGTATCCATACTATTTTGCACTTATCGACAAATATAATCTGTTTTGTTATTCTAAGTGGCTATTCTATTTTAGGTAATGAAGAACTTGTTATTCTTAACTCTTGGGCTCAGGAATTCCTATATAACTTAAGTGATACAATAAAAGCTTTTTTGATACTTTTAGTAACAGATTTATGTATCGGATTTCATTCACCCCACGGGTGGGAACTAATGATTGGTTCTGTCTACAAAGATTTTGGATTTGTTGATAATGATCAAATTATATCTGGTCTTGTTTCCACCTTTCCAGTTATTCTGGATACTATTTTTAAATATTGGATTTTCCGTTATTTAAATCGCGTATCTCCGTCACTTGTAGTTATTTATCATTCAATGAATGATTGATAAATGATCCCCCAATAGGAATCTAATCCAATTAGAATGTTTCTTACTTTGTAGTTCTACATAAACATTAAAACTTTCTATCCGGGGGGTTTTCATCCCAGAGTATTCCAGTAATTCCAATAAATAGCAGAATCGTGGATAGGGACCTATACTAGCGACCTACCCAATTTATTGTAGAAATTTTCGGATCAATGATTAGACTATGCAAACTCGAAATACTTTTTCTTGGATAAAGGAACAGATTACTCGATCTATTTCCGTATCGCTCATGATATATATCATAACCCGGACATCCATTTCAAGTGCATATCCCATTTTTGCGCAGCAGGGTTATGAAAATCCACGAGAAGCGACTGGACGTATTGTATGTGCCAATTGTCATTTAGCTAATAAGCCCGTAGATATTGAGGTTCCACAAGCGGTACTTCCTGATACTGTATTTGAAGCAGTTGTTCGAATTCCTTATGATAAGCAAGTGAAACAAGTTCTTGCTAATGGGAAAAGGGGGGGTTTGAATGTGGGGGCTGTTCTTATTTTACCAGAGGGGTTTGAGTTAGCTCCTTCCGATCATATTTCTCCCGAAATGAAAGAAAAGATAGGAAATTTGTCTTTTCAGAGCTATCGCCCTACTCAA